TTACTAATTGTGTTTTGAAAACACAGAATAGACCTAAGTCTAGTAGTTTTTTTAAAAAAATAAATCAATAATATTAATTTTATATGAAAGAGTCATAATTAAAAAATTTTAAAAATACCATAATTTATTTCAAAATTTTTGTGTGTGTAAACAGTCAAAATTATAATATTAATATTATTTATTAATTTGATAATTACTTATATCTAAAAATTAGTACTAATCTAAACTATAAGTAGTTCTAGTATAAAATACAACAGGTTAAATCCCCACCGCAAATGGGGTTAGATTTAACCTGTTGTATTTTATACTAGAATGAACTTTTGCACCCAAAATATAATTTATATTTAATTATACTATAAATTAATAATTTCTTTTATCTTAGTAAATTATCTCTAAAAGTATTAACTAATAATGAGTAATATCATCTAAAAGTTAAATTTAATATTAAACCTATTCACTAAACTAATATAAATAATAATATTAACGCACTATTACAAAATTAATTTAATATTTATATAAAAGTTTGGGTAAATAATCATATTAAAAATCATATTATTTTATAATATTATTTAATTAATCGTATGACTTAAATTAGTGGATATACTTAAAGTTCATTTTAACTTTTAGATGATATTAATTATAATTTGATTAATTAACTTAGATATAATCAATTAATTTTATTATAATTCAATTCACTTTTATAAATTAAATTTTAATTTTACTAAAATTCTAAAATAAATTATATTATTTTTAAATTTTTTTAATATTCATTCTTTTATATAAAATTAAAATTATTGATTTATCTTTTAAAAAAAAAAAACTAAATTGTTGTTTATGATTTTTTAATAAAAACTTAATATTTAAAGTCTCTGTTATTTTTCTTTGTAGATCTTTTTTTTATGAGAAGTCAATAGTTTTCTTTCTTAGTGAAATCTTGTAGAGAGTTTTTTTAAAAAATAATAAATTTAGTGCCAGCATTTGCGGTTAGACTAAAATTTTTAAGAAATATTTGTTAAGGTAGGATAATTAATAAATACATATATAATTCATTAGGTGAAATTTTTTGGGGAAAAGTAATTTTAAATATTTTGTGGAAGTAAGGGTACGGACTAGGATTAGATACCCTATTACACTTATTTTTTTTTCCTTTAAAGATTAAATATAAAATTTGAAAATTTGGCGGCTTTCTTATTTAGAGGAACTTGTCTATTAAATTGATAATCCTCAATGATTTTGTTTTTGAATTATTTTTGTATACCATCATTTTAATAATTTTAAAATAATAAATTATTATGAGTTTTTTAAGGAAGTTAGATCAAGGTGCAGATATATTTAAAATTAGATTAGTTACAATAATGATTTATACTGTATTAAATTAATTTTTATTGAAGGGTGGATTTAAATGTAATGAGATATAAATATGAAAAATTAAAGTTTTAGTGTACAAATTGCCCGTCACTCTCTCTGAGATAAGTCGAAACAAAGTAGAAGTACCTGAAGGTGTTTCTAAAAATGATAATTTTATTACTTACAATAATAAATACCTTTAAGGCATTTTTAGTACTGTGAAGGAGAAGATAAGATAGGAGTAATAATAATTTAGAGTTAGTACCTTTTGTATCAGGGTAAATTAATATGAGATATAATAATAAATTTCGAAATTAATTGAGCTATAAGAAAGTGAGTTTATTTATAGAAAAAAAAAAGTACTTTCTTATAGAGATGAAAATTCTAACGAGATTAATGATATCTAATTAAAAATGAAATAATTAAATTATTTATTTATATAAGAGAAGATTAATTGGGTAAGCTAATTAACTTAAAATAGTATAAAGGTAGTAACGATAACTAAGCTTTAAATTAGCTATGATTATATATTGTATTAAATAATTTTGAGATAAAAAATAAATATTTGTAATTAATTTTTTATTTTTTAAAATAAAAAAGGAAAAACAAAAATGATTTAATTAGTATTTTTGGTCTTTAAAGAGAATTAACTGGATTAAATTTTGACTGTTTAACAAAAACATTTTTTTCTGGTAAATGGAAAATAAGGCCTGCCCGGTGAGAATTTAACGGCTGCGGTATTTTGACCGTGCTAAGGTAGCATAATAAATTGTTTTTTAATTGGAAACTGGAATGAAAGGTTAAACAATTTTTAAGTTTATATATTTTAATTTATGAATTTTTATTATAAGTAAAAATACTTATATTATATAAAGGGACGATAAGACCCTAGAAGCTTTAGTTTATTTAATTGCAAAATAGTTTTATTTAAAATTTGTTTGATGTGAAACTTTGATTGGGGAAATAATAATTTTATAAATAATTATTAATAAAATATATAAGTTTTTTAATGATCTTTAATATAAGAATGAATAGTATTAGTTACTCTAGGGATAACAGCGTGATAATTTTGGATAGACCTTATATATAAAATTGATTACGACCTCGATGTTGAATTAAAATATCTTTATAAAGTAGAAATTATGGAAGAAGGTTTGTTCAACCTTTAATATTTTACATGATTTGAGTTCAGACCGGTTTAAGCCAGGTCGGTTTCTATCTTTTATAAAATAAAAATTTTTTTAGTACGAAAGGACCAAAAAATTTTAATATTTACTATTTAGGCAGATTATTGTGATAAATTTAGAATTTATATATGGTTTTACCAAATAGTGTTGGAGTATTTGATTCTTATTATTAATTATGTTATTATATTTATTTTGGTGATAATTACTGTTGCTTTTATAACATTATTAGAACAGAAAGTTGTTGGTTCGATACAAATTCGGGTAGGGCCTAATAAAACTGGGATTTGAGGAGTTTTACAGCCTTTTGCTGACGCAGTAAAATTATTTTTAAAAGAGAATTTAAATCTTCAGATGAGAAATATAATAATATATTTTGTTACTCCTTCTTTAAGATTAATATTTAGTTTAAGACTTTGGATTGTTTATCCTTTTAGTCAAGGAGGAATTGATTTTTTTTTAGGGGTTTTATTTTTTATATGTTTAAGAAGAATAGGGGTTTATCCTATTATATTGATAGGATGGTCTTCGAATTGTAAATATTCTATAATAGGTTGTATACGAGCGATGGCTCAGATGATCTCTTATGAAGTTAGATTAATAATGATTATTTTAAGTTTAATTTATATTAAGAGGAGGTTCAATTTTAGAGAATTGATAAATTGGAGGTTATTATTATTACCTTTAGTTATTTTTTTACCATTAGGTCTAATTTGGATAGCATCAAGGCTAGCTGAAACTAATCGTACTCCTTATGATTTTTCAGAAAGTGGTTCAGAGTTGGTATCAGGGTTTAATACTGAATATAGAGGAGGAGGGTTTACTCTGATTTTTTTAGCTGAGTATAGAAGTATCTTATTTATATCTATATTATTTGTTCTCTTTTTTTTGAGATATAAAACTATTAGTTTATTTAGATTTATTATGACAATAATAATTGCTTTTTTATTTATCTGGGTGCGTAGCACTATGCCACGGTTTCGCTATGATAAGTTAATAGGCTTAGCTTGAAAAATTTTTTTGCCTGTCAGATTATTTTTATTTTTATATTATTTGAGGTATAATTAGCATTATGGTCTAGAACGTAAGGGGCCTTTTGTAAATAAAGAGTTTTTTACTACTAGAATTAATAGAATTAATAGATAACAAATAATTAATACTGTGAATAGGTATATTTGCCTAGAGTACACTTTACTCGCGGTTATAATTAAATTTGATAAATTTGAAAAATCTATATTATTATTATAAAAAAAAGTAGCTTCATATATTAAAAAGGGGGGTAGAAATAATAAAATTGAAAAAATGACTAGTCTTTTTGTGTCTAAAAAAAAATACTTTATGGTTAAATTTGAAGCTAGGGAAGAAACATAAATAAGGACTACTAATATACCACTTAAAAAAATTATAAATAATAAATATCTGAATCAAGAAATTGAGTTAAAAAGATAAATGGTTATACTAATTAAAACGGATTGTAGAGCAATTATTGTTGTCATGAATAATGGGTGATTTGAATAGAAAAAAGTAATAATTATTACGTAACTTAATAAAGAAAAAATAAAATAAATAATGTTAATAGTTAATATAATTATTGTATTTGGGTTAGTGATAAATTTAGTGAAATTTATTTTTAATAATATATATCTTTTAATTAGGTTGTTGAGGTTAGAGTATATTTCAATTCTTATATATTGGTATATAAGGATAAATTTAGTTTATATGGGATTAGAAATATATTATTTATTATATTTTCTAGTAATAATGACTTGTGAAGGAGTTCTAGGTCTTTCTCTTTTGATTGTTTGTAGATTTTCTCATAGAATTAATTTTATGAAATGGTATAATTCTAGAAGATGTTAATAGTTTTAATATTTATATTGAGAAGGTTTATACTATTATTTAAGGTAATTGAGATATCATTAATTTTAAGGTTTATTATATTTTTATTAATTACCTTAAATTGGAGTATATCAGTAACTAGAATTTCTTTTTTTTATAATATAGATTTTTTTTCTTATAATCTCATTTTGTTAAGGGTCTGAGTTATTATTATAAGACTGATGGTTGGACTAAGTGAAAATAGATGGAAAAATAAGCATTGGTTTAATTTAATTAATTTACTCCTCCTTGTTTTTTTAATTTTGAGATTTACTCTAAAAGATTATTTATTATTTTATATTTTCTTTGAGGCATCTTTGATTCCTATTTTATTGATTATTCTTGGTTGGGGGTATCAACCTGAGCGATTGATAGCCGGGATTTACATGCTGTTTTACACTCTATTTGCTTCTTTACCTTTACTAAGTTTTATTTTTTATTATAGAAGAGTAAATGGGGTTTGTTCAATAAATATGTATGTGAGGTTAAATAGTTATAATATATGGATAGAATTAATTATTGTAGGAGCTTTTTTAGTAAAATTTCCTATGTATATACTCCATGTCTGGTTACCTAAAGCTCATGTTGAAGCACCTGTTAGAGGCTCAATGATTTTAGCTGGGATTTTATTAAAATTAGGGGGGTACGGTATTATTCGATTTTTGCCATTAGTAGTAAAAATTCATGACTTTAAAAGTAAATATATTTTTTTAAGAATTGCTTTAACAGGGGGTTTAATTATTGGCTTGTTGTGTTTGCGACAAATAGATATGAAATTATTAATTGCTTATTCATCAGTTTGTCACATAGCTAGATGTATCAGGGTATTAATAATTTTAGGGGACCTAGGATTTAAAGGGTGCTTATTTATAATAGTAGCTCATGGCTTATGTTCTTCTGGCCTTTTTTACTTAGTGGATATTACTTATAAACGAACTGGAACACGAAGTATATATATAAATAAAGGATTATTAAATATCTTACCCACTCTTAGATTTTGATGATTTATATTTTTGTTAGCAAATCTTGCTGGCCCGCCCACTTTAAATTTATTCAGAGAAATTTGTATGATTATTAATTTGGTAAGTTGGAATAAATTCAATATATTAGTTTTAATAATAATCACCTTTCTAACGGGAGCCTATAATATCTATTTATATTCATTAAGTCAGCACAATAATTACTTATTTAGAAAAAATGTTTTAATAAATTGCTCATTTTTAAATTATTATATTTTATTTAATCATTTAATTCCTTTAAACATTATGATTTTAAGAGTTAGGTCTTTTTGTTGTTTTGATAGTTTATGAAAAATACTATATTGTGGTTATAAAGAAGAGTTTTTCTCAAAACATTGAAAATAAAAGAATCTATTTATTATGTGTTTATAAATGTTATATTTTTTATAAGGATTTGTTCATTTTTATTATTTATGAAATTAACTATAAATGATAAAAGACTTTTTTTAGAATGGGAGTTATTTTTTTTTAATGGGGCTTCTATTATTTTTTTGATAATATTTGACTGGATAAGTACTATATTTATATTTACTGTTAGACTTATTTCATCTGTAATTTGTGGGTACTCTAAGTATTATATGGAAGGAGATAAATTTTATCGTCGATTTATGATTGTATTAATATTATTTGTAAGTTCTATGATTTTATTAATCCTAAGCCCTAATTTGATTAGATTATTATTAGGTTGAGATGGGTTAGGCTTAAGATCGTATATTTTAGTAGTTTACTATCAAAATGAATACGCCTGCAATTCAGGAATATTAACGGTTTTGAGAAATCGAGTTGGTGATGCAATAATTTTAATTAGGATTTGCTTAATATATTGTCATAATTCATGAAATTTTTTATTAGAGAGATCAAGATCTAAGTTAATATTAATTTTATTAGTTGTAGGGGCTATAACTAAAAGGGCACAAATTCCTTTCTCAGCATGGCTACCTGCTGCCATGGCCGCACCTACTCCTGTTTCGGCTTTGGTGCACTCTTCAACTTTAGTAACTGCAGGTGTTTTTTTATTAATTCGGTTTTATCCTTGTTTCTTTAATAAAGTAATTTATATCCTATTACTTATTATAGGTTCATTAACTATAGTTATGTCAGGTTGAATGGCTAATTTTGAGATAGATATAAAAAAGATTATTGCTTTATCTACTTTAAGGCAGTTAGGTTTAATAATAATAATTGTTTCATTAGGTGCCCCTGAATTAGCTTTTTTTCATTTAGTTACTCATGCTATGTTTAAGTCAACTATTTTTATATGTGCCGGGGTCATGATCCATAATATAGCAGGTAGGCAAGACTTGCGCTTAACTAACAATTTCTTTATTAGTGGACCTTTTTTAGGTTTATTTTTTGCGGTTAGTAATATATCTTTATGTGGCTTTCCCTTCTTAGCTGGATATTTTTCTAAAGATTTGTTATTAGAAAATATTTTATCTTTCAATATAAATTTTTTTTTCCATTTTATAAGTATAATTGGTACTGGTTTAACGGTTAGTTATAGATTGCGAGCTATATATTATATAAGAGATAGTTCAAGTAAAGTCAGACTTGGCGGTCTGAACGAAATAAGATTATATCTTTTAAAAATTATAATTATTATAATATTTATAAGAGTATTTATTGGTTTCATCTTCAGTTGAATATGCCTACCAATAGGGTTTTTGTTTTTAAATTTGAGGGACTTTTTAAAGTTTTATATTATAATTATTATAGTTATTTCCTTTTTTATATCTTACATTTATAGAAAAAAAAATAATTTTAATTATAAATTTAAAGTAAGTATTTTACAGAAAGGTTCTCATTTAATAATGTATTTACCTTATGTATCTTCGCAATCCATTAGAAGTGAGGTTTTAAAGGAGAGATATTCATTTAATAAAATAATTGATTTAGGTTGATTGGAATATTTTCTAGGAATAAATTTATATAATAAATTTAATGACTTGAATAAGTGGTTGATTTTTAGACAATTAACAAAATTTTTAAAAATATTTATAATTTCTTTATTTGTAAGTATTACTATTTTAATAAATTTTGTATATTTGAGTAGCTCTAAGAGTATTATTTTGAAGCAATAAAGGAAGATTATTCTCTCAAATAAAATTGACGCTATTTGGGATATTATGTATGTATTATTAATTTATTATAACAATACGTCTAAATAATAGAGGAGCAGGTATAGGTTTAAGCTATAAGGATTAGAGGTTTTATAAAATTCTAAGTAACTTTGATTGTAAATTAATAGGGTAGTATTAATTATTTTTCCTTGTGTAATAAAATAGGACATAAATCATTATTTGATTCGAAGTCAAACCTTTTCTATTTTATTTTTAATTTAAATATCTTTGTTTTGAAAAAACAATATGTTTTTTACACTATAAAAATAACAGGATTAAATCATTTTTATTATTAACAATAATAAGCCTCTTTTTGGCTTCTGTCAAGATAGATATAGCTTTAAGCTTTTTAAGAATTAGAAGTTCTTTTTATATCTTAAGATTTTATATATTTATATATATATTTCTTATAAGTGCAAATTATAAATTGAGGTCAACTCAAAATCTAGGTAACTCAGTTTAAGGCTCCTTGGTTTCATTCATGAATAAGGCCTACAATTAGAATAATAACAATAAGAGCTGTAATTAAAGAAAAATATGTTACAGAGCAGAAGTTTATTAAAATTCCGACCGGTATTAAAATTACAATTTCAATATCGAAAATTAGAAAAATAATTCTTACTAAAAAAAATCGAACGGAAAAAGGAGTCCGAGCTTTCTTGAAGGGTTCAAATCCACATTCAAATGGTGAATTTTTACTACGTTCTTTTTTTATTTTCTTACCAATAATATTTGCTAAGATATAAATGATGAATGACAATATAAATAAAATTACTATAAGACTATTTAAAATATAAATATTATGAGCCTCATCAATAGATAAATACAAATAAGAATAGTCACACAACATCAACAAAATGTCAATACCAAATAGCAGCCTCTAATCCAAAATGGTGGTATCTTGAAAATTGACCTATGATCAAGCGAAATAAATTAATTATTAAGAACAATCTACCAATAATTACATGAAGACCGTGAAATCCAGTAGCTACAAAAAAGACAGTACCGTAAACAGAGTCTGAAATGCTAAAAGAGGCTTCAAAGTACTCAAAAAGCTGTAATAATGTAAAGTAAATTCCTAAACAAATAGTAATAGCTAGTCTTTGTGTAGCTTGAGTATGTAAGCTTTGTAAGATAGCGTTATGAGTTCATGTGACTCTTACCCCCGAAACCAAGAGAATAATAGTGTTTAATAAAGGAATCTTAAATGGGTTAAAAACCTCAATTCCTGTGGGAGGTCAGGCTAAACCAATTTCTATTGTGGTGTTTAGACTTCTATGAAAAAATGCCCAAAAAAAAGAAAAAAAGAAAAGTACTTCTGAGAGAATAAATAAAACCATTCCATATCGTAATCCTTTTATTACCTTAATTGTATGGAGCCCTTGTAAAGTTCTTTCACGACAAATGTCTCGTCATCACTGGTATGAACATAAAATTAGTGCTAATAGACTAACTGATACTAATCTGAATCTATAAGTATGGAATCATTTTGCAAACCCAGTTAATAAAAAGAAGACTCTAAAAGAAGTAATTACTGGCCAAGGTCTTTTCTCGACTAAGTGGTATGGGTGGTTTCTGTGTGCTGTCATTAAGATGATAATTCAGAAGTATATAAAGTTAGTAATATACTAAATACATAAGCTTGAATAAAAGCTACTGCAATTTCTAATACTATTAATCTGATTTCTCCTAATATTATAAATCTGAATATTATCAGATTCCTATTAATTAAGGAATTTCTTAATAAACTAATTAATAAGTGACCTGCAATTATGTTAGCACATAAACGGATTGATAAAGTGATAGGTCGAATAATATTACTGATAGTCTCTACTAAAACTATAAACGGTATTAAAAATCTTGAAGTCCCTTCAGGAATTAGATGAATCAATAAATTTTTATAATTATTAATTCACCCATAAGCTATTAAACTAAGTCACCTTAATAAAGCTAATCTTAGTGTAAATCTTATATGTCTAGAAGCACAAAAAATATAGGGAAATAGACTTAAAGCATTGTTTAATAAGATAAAGAAAAAAACCCTAATAATAATTAGTAAAGTAAAATTACTTTTTAATAATAAAGGTTTAAATTCTATAAAAATATATTTAATAAAAGTTAAGGAAATGATGTTAAATCGGTTTATAATAAGTCAAAAAAATGACAGGAAAAAAAATAATCATAGAAAAATTGATACTCAATTGTTTATAAAATATAAAGTAGAAGGGTCAAAAATTCTAAACAGGTTTATTGTCATATAAAGTGTATGGTTTTATTATTATAACTTTTTTTCTTTTCTTTTATATTGTTATCACTCAAAAAAAATAAAATGTTACTTAAGAAGAGAACTATAAAACATATTATAACATAAACTATTAATCATAATGAAGGTGCTATTTGAGGTATAGAAAAATACTTAAGTAACTTTAATTTGACAAATTAATATTATATTATTTAACTAATTTTTCCATAAGAAGTAAAGATTCTACTATGTTAAATTTAAAAAATTTACACTATTTCAGCCACCTTATGATTCTAATTTCTCTAATCAATTGATGAAATATCTTATAGGAACTGATTCTACTTTGATGGGTATAAATCTGTGGTTAGCTCCACAAATTTCTGAACATTGGCCATAAAAGATTCCTGAGCGTCTGATTATAAAATTTATTTGATTAAGACGCCCAGGAACAGCATCTACTTTTAAACCTAGGGATGGTACTGCTCAAGCATGAATCACGTCTGCTGCGCTTACAATTATACGAATTTGTAAATTTACTGGTAGGACTAATCTATTGTCTGTCTCTAATAAACGGAAGTCATTTTTTATTAAATCTCTTGTAGGAATTATGTATGAGTCAAAAGATAGGTTTTTAAAATAAGGGTATTCATAAGATCAATACCACTGGTGACCTATGACTTTCATAGTTAAATAAGAGTCGAAGGAGTCATCCAGAAAGTACAACACACGGAGGGAAGGAAGAGCAATTATTAATAAAATAAAAATAGGAACGACAGTCCAGACAGTTTCAATAGTTTGCTCTTGGTTGAAGAACCGATAGGTAAATTTATAATAGCAAATAAATAGTAAATTTATACCTACTAGTGTTAGAATAAAAATAATAATTATTATAGCAAAGTCGTGGAAAAAAATTAATTGCTCTATAACTGATGATGAGGCATCTTGAAAATTTAATATTGACCAAGTTAAGATTCTTAAGAGGTAACCCATTTATAGATTTTAAAGCTATTACATTAATTCTGTCATCTTAAGAATTGCATAAAATAGGGATATCTAAATAATTATGATCCGCCGGAGGATAAGTATTCTTTCATTCTAGAGAAGAAATTATATTTAACGAAAATAAAACAGGACGCTTAGAGATAAAAGATTCTAACAATATAACGATGAAGATTAATATAGAGATTATAGATAAATAAGAACCTAAAGAAGATACAATGTTTCATCTGATGAAAGAGTCAGGATAGTCTGAATATCGTCGAGGTATACCTCTGAGACCTAAAAAATGTTGAGGGAAAAAAGTTAAATTTACTCCTAGAAATATTCTAAAAAAATGTAATTTAGATATAATATTATTTAATGTTAAACCGGTAAATAAAGGGTATCAATGTCTAAAACCAGCAAAAATTCCAAATACTGCCCCTATTGATAAGACATAATGAAAATGAGCAACTACATAATAAGTATCATGGAGAACTACATCAATTGAAGAGTTAGCTAATATAATACCGGTTAAGCCTCCTATGGTAAATAGAAAAATAAATCCAATTCTTCAGATCAGAGAAGGGCTAAAAGTTAATTTACCACCTTGAAGTGTTCCTAATCACCTAAAGATTTTAATTCCAGTGGGTACTGCAATAATTATTGTAGCCGAGGTAAAATATGCTCGAGTGTCTACATCTATTCCAACAGTAAATATATGGTGAGCTCATACGATAAAACCTAAAATACCAATAGCTAATATGGCATAAATTATACCTAATACACCGAATACAGTTTTTTTACCGGCTTCTTGTCTAACTACATGGGATACGATACCAAAAGCGGGTAAAATAAGAATGTAAACTTCTGGGTGCCCAAAAAACCAAAATAAATGTTGATATAAGATAGGGTCTCCTCCTCCCCTTGGGTCAAAAAAAGAGGTATTCAGATTACGGTCTGTAAGTAATATAGTAATAGCTCCTGCTAATACAGGAAGGGATAGTAATAACAAGATAACAGTAATGAACACTGATCAAGTAAAAAGTGTTACTTGATCTATAGTTATTCCTGTGACTCGTATGTTTAATACGGTAGAGATGAAGTTAATTGCACCTAAAATAGAAGAGACTCCTGCTATATGAAGTGAAAAAATAGCTAAATCTACTGATGAACCTCTATGAGCAATTAAGCTTGATAGAGGAGGGTAGACAGTTCAACCTGTACCTACGCCTCTTTCTACTATTCTTCTTATCAGTAATAATAAAAAAGAAGGGGGTAGGAGCCAAAATCTTATATTATTTATTCGGGGGAAGGCTATATCGGGCCTACCTAGTATAAGAGGTAGTAATCAATTACCAAACCCTCCGATTATAATGGGCATAACCATAAAGAAAATTATTACGAAAGCATGAGCAGTTACAATAACATTATATAACTGGTCATCTCCAATTAAGTTACCTGGATATCTTAGTTCTATGCGAATTATTACCCTTATTGCGGTACCTACTATTCTTGCTCAAGCACCTAAAACAAAATATAAGGTACCAATATCTTTATGATTAGTGGAAAATAGTCAACGGTTTAAAATACTTGAATTTAAGATGTCTTATTTGAAATTTGGAAGATTTCTAGTTTTTTTTAACTTAAAATTCAATTAAATTTAAGAGTAGTCTTTTTGAGAACTTTGAAGGTTCTTAGTTTATATAACTTAAAATTTAAATATATGTATATAATTAAAGGGATTATAACAAAACCTATTATATTAATATAAAGAATATAATTAATTTTTCTTTTTCTATATTTTAAAAATAAATTCTTATATCTTAAAAAAATAAAATTAAATATGAATAGACGGGAGTAAAAGAATAGTCTAATAAATACACCCAATAATAAAAATAATAAGATAAAGAAGTTATAATTTATAAGGAGCTCTTTCATTATAATAAATTTAGGGACAAAGCCTGTTAAAGGAGGTATGCCTCCTAAGGATAAAAGTCTAATTCCTAACCTAAAAGAAATAAAAAAATTTAACTTTAAAAATATATGATTCAAGTTAGTAAGATAAAAACTATTTAAAATATATAATACTGAAAATAAAATTATTATATATAAACTAAAATAAAGTGATCATAATCTGATGGACCTTATTAAAGCAAGAATTATTCAAGAAGCGTGGGAAATAGAAGAGAAAACCAAAATTTTTCGTAGTGAATTAGTGAACAAACCTCCCAGACACCCAAAGAAAGAGCACAAAAGACTAATTAGATATATTAGATAAATTAAATTGTCTTTAATATTATAAATATAACAGAATAGAATGAAAGGGCCTACCTTTTGAATTGTTAGTAATACTCCTATTAAAGGTCATACTAGTCCTTCAACGATATTTACTATTCATTGGTGAAATGGGGCCAGTCCTAATTTAATTCTTAATCCTCTGATAAAAAGAATATTATATATATCAAATTTTGTAAATAGTAGGATTAGGGCGATTAAGATTAAGATTGATCTTAGAGTTTGAATAAAAAAATATTTTAATCTGCTTTCCACTGAATATTTATTTTTTTTTAATAAAATCAAAGGAATGAAGGATAGTAAATTTATTTCAATGAAAAATCAAATTAGAAACCAAGAGTTTATACAGATTCTTATAATAAGAGAAAAAAATAAAAAAAAAACAAATAAAATTGTTGAAGGGTGAAAAAAAATAATATATAGTGAAACCACAATAAGTTGCAAACTTATAAATGCTTATAGCTATATTAATTTACTTTAGTGTATGGAGCACATAAAATTTTGATTTTTAAAGTAGACTACTAAGTAATTTAGTATTGTATATAACATATCAAACTGTAAATTTGGGGAAACGAAAGTCTAAGTTAGGCTAGAATAGTTTAAATAAAATATTAGTTTTGTAAATTAAAGTTGTCTATCTTTTAGTAATAGTAAGAAAAACTCTATATTCTCTACATCAATGAGATATCTTTGTTAGATTATACTATTAAAAGAGAATAAATCATAAATGAGATATGAGCCCATTAGCTTCCTTAGCTTATCTTTTATCAGAAAGGACTTTCAATCAACTATAATATCCAAAATTATTATTTATTAAACTACTTTCTGAAATAAATGTTAAACCAACTTAAAAATAAATCTTCACTTATTAATGTTCTAAATTCTACTTTTATGGATCTTCCTACTCCCAAAAACATTTCTTTCTCTTGAAACATAGGGTCATTATTATTTTTATGTTTATTTATTCAAATTATCACAGGAATATTATTAGCTTCATCATATTCACCTAGAATAGAAAATTCATTTTATATAGTGATTCTTTCTATAGAGAACATTAATAAGAATTGGTTAATTCGTTATATTCATGCCAATGGAGCTTCTCTCTTTTTTATTTGTCTATACTACCATATTAGACGCAATATTTATTACTATTCATATATGTATATGCATACTTGAATAACAGGGGTATCTATTTTTATTTTAACTATAGCAACAGCCTTTTTAGGGTATGTGTTACCAATTAACCAAATATCATATTGAGGGGCATCTGTTATTACCAATTTATTGTCAGAAGTTCCTTATATCGGCCCTAATTTAATTGAGTTAGTATGGGGATCTCCGTCAGTTCACTCGCCTACGATTATACGATTTTTTTCTTTCCATTTTATACTTCCTTTCCTAATTGCAGGGCTTACAATTATTCATATTGTATTATTACATGAAACTGGGTCAAAAAACCCGTTAGGTATAAAGTCATCTAATAACAAATATATCTTTAATCCTATTTTTATTTTCAAAGATTTATTGGGATTTACAGTTACTTTAATATTATTTATATTAATTAGATTATTAATACCTTTAACTCTTGGGGATGACGAGAATTTCTTTAATTTGAATCCTTATGTAACTCCTATTCATATTCAACCTGAATGATACTTCCTATTTGCTTACGCAATTTTACGTTCAATCCCTAATAAAATAGGAGGAATTATTGCTTTAGTTGCTGCAATCTTTATCCTTTATTTTTTGCCTTACCTTCATATAAGAAAAATAAGAAGTCCTTATTATCCTTTTAATAAAGTAATATTTTTTTTATTTTTAATTGACGTTTCCCTCTTAACTTGAATTGGCATATCACCAGTGGAAACACCTTATATTTTTACGGGTCAAATCCTCAGATTTTTATATTTTTTATTTTATTTTATTAGACCTATAATAAACATGCTATGGGAAAAAATAATTTTGTTATAA